AAATAATAATATAGAATATTTATCTATTTAAATAGATTTTATCTATTTAAAATAGATAATATATAAATAGTATATTATACTATTCTAATTATATTTAGTCTAATTCTATTTAGAATTCTATTTATTTATTTAAATTATTATATTATAATTAATAATTAATAAAATTCAATAAAATATATTATTAATATTAATTATTATTTTTATTAATTATTAATATTAAATATTAATAATTAATAAAAATAATAAATTTCCATTTTCGTTATGTTCAATCGTTCGCCCTAAGGAAAAAAGATCAGAATAAAAAGAAAAATGAAAGAAAGAGAAAGGTCCAATCGAGATCATAATGAAACATTCCCTTCAGTCGGAAAGGTGAAAACTAAGACGAAAAAACAAAAAGAATCGACCGTTCGAGTATTTCAAATTGTATGAGAAAAATGATAGAAGGATGGGCCATAATATATTCTATATGTGGTATACCATCTATATTGAATTGCGAATACAGAAATGGTAGAATCATTTCGGATTGGAACAAATGTGGGTTTCCGATACAGATGAAAGAAACTATAAAACAAATCAATTAAAATTAAATAGAAGGAAACATTTTTCGTTATAGGAATTGGTATCTAATGAATTCAACAGTTCCGGCAAAAATTTCATAATTTAAATGAAAAAAAAGCATGAGATTGTAATCTCAAAGAAAAAAAAGGGGGGTATGGCGAAATTGGTAGACGCTACGGACTTAATTGGATTGAGCCTTGGTATGGAAAAACCTACCAAGTGAGAACTTTCAAATTCAGAGAAACCCTGGAATTAACAATGGGCAATCCTGAGCCAAATCCTGTTTTCCGAAAAAAAAGAACAAAGAAGAGTTCAGAAAGCGAGAATAAAAAATCAAAGGATAGGTGCAGAGACTCAATGGAAGCTGTTCTAACAAATGGAGTTAACGGCATTTCGTTTCGTTAGTAAAGGAATCCTTCTACTGAAACTCCAGAAAAGAAAGTATCAAAAAGAAACCTATCTATCTATCTATATATATATACGTACTGAAATACTATCTCAAATCAAATGATTAATAACGACCCCGAATCTTTTATTATTTATATACATATACACTAATTTATATACACTAATATATGAAAATAGTTTCTTCCTTTTTATTAATATATATATATGTATATGACAAATGAAATATGTGAATCGATTCAACGTTGAAGAAAGAATATTAATTGATCAAATCATTCATTCCATCCTAGTCTGATAGATCTTTACTGATTAATCAGACGAGAATAAAGATAGAGTCCCGCTCCACATGTCAATATCGACAACAATGAAATTTATAGTAATAGGAAAATCCGTCGACTTTAGAAATCGTGAGGGTTCAAGTCCCTCTATCCCCAAAAGGCCCCTTTAATTCCCTAATTTTGATCCTATATCCTCTATTTTTTTAGTGGTTCCAAACTTCTTATGTTTCTTATTCATTATATTCTTTCACAAACCGATCGGAGCGGAATTTTTTTTCTTACTTATTCTTATCATATTCTTATCACAAGTCTTGGAATATGTGGAATATGGAATGTAATTGATATGATACTCGTAAAATTTTTTGATCTTTTATCTCTGGTAAACGTACAAATGAAATGAACATCTTATCTTTGAGCAAGGAATTCTCATTGGAATGATTAAAAATACATATCATTACTCGTACTGAATATGAAACTTACAAAGTATCTTCTTTTTGAAGATCCAAGAAATTTCAGGGCATGGATAATCCTTTGTAGTAATAGTAATATTAATAGTAGTAATAGTAATATTTTTTTTGCGTCTTTTTATTTTTAGTTGACATACATTCAAGTAGTCTCTTAAAATGAAAATGATGCGTCAAGAATGGTCGGGATAGCTCAGCTGGTAGAGCAGAGGACTGAAAATCCTCGTGTCACCAGTTCAAATCTGGTTCCTGGCACATGTTTGTATAAGTATCTATTAATTCATTAAAATGAATATGAGTCAACATACCTATTCATTAGTAGTCTAGATCATCATACATTTTTATCCATCTAGGGAGATATACTCAGATGAGGAAAGAATATACGTATCCCCTATATCTATTGTATATAAATGTATACTAAATGGATAGAAAGTATGGAAAAGAAAATGGATTATTCAATTTTTTTCTTTATTTTACTACCGTTACCGGACTCCCCAAAAGAATGTTAATACTTCATGCATATTCAAAAGGTCAAATTAGTTGGTTGAAAGACCCAAAAGTCTAGTTTAGGAATAGTCCAAATTCATCTCAGATAGATTATTACAACTAGAATCCTTTTCGTTCATATTTTCTTCATTTCTTTCTGTGTTACTTTTTAAGGGGCATATCAAGAGATGTTGCTGTGGCGCGGTACATAGTTCATGATGCAGAACTTTTTTAGTTCATCCTATTGGCTCATCTCAGTCGAAATAAGTATCTTACAATTTTTAGAATGTCAATGAGTCTCTACATGTT